TAAAAATAGCCCAGTTTCAGAAACTTCTTATCTGGATGGGAATCAAGAAAATTCGAAATTCGAAATATATAAAGAAAAAAGAGCAACTTATACATTATGGGTTGAAAAACCTCTTGTGATTCTTCTTTTCGACTATAAACGATGGAATCGTCCAGTTCGATATAAAAAAAATAATCGATTTGAGAATGCTGTAAGAAATGAAATGTCACACTATTTTTTTTCTCCATGTAAAAGTGATGGAAAGGAAAGGGTCTCTTTTACGTATCCGGCTAGTTTGTCAACTTTTTTGGAAATGATACAAAAAAAAATGTCTTTTTTCACAACAGAAAAACTAGCAGCCTCTGATGAATTGTATAATCGTTGGAATTACACCAATGAAAAAAAAAAAAACAACTTCACCAAGGAGTTTAGAAATAGAATCGAAGTTTTAGATAAAGGATATCTTTTTCTGGATGTACTCGAAAAAAGGACTCGATTGTGTAATGGTAAGACTAAAAAAGAATACTTACCTAAAATATATGATCCTTTCGTGTATGGACCTTATCGTGGAAGAATCAAAAAATTATTTTTACCCGCAATCCTAAATAAAACTTATATAAAAAATAAGAGAGGAACAAGTTGGATAAATAAGATTCACGGTCTATTTGTTATTAATGATTTTCAAGAATTTGAACAGACAATAGACAGATTGAATCGAAAATCATTTTCAAGAGAAAAAGCCCGGTCTTTATTTCCAAAACACAAACGAGAGCAAATTGATTCAGAAAACCGAATCACAATTTTAAAATTTTTATTCGATGCAGTTATAACCGATCCCAACAATCAAATAATTAGAAAAAAATCGATTAGAATAAAAAAAGAAATTAGTAAAAAAGTTCCCCGGAGGTCATACAAATTAATCGATAGTTTAGAACAAGAGGAGACAGAACACGAAGGACGTGTACCAGAGGAACATGCAATTCGTTCACGAAAAGCCAAACGTCTAATGCTTTTTACTGATACGAAGCCAAATTTCCCTACTTATCCTAATACAAACTATACTAATAATCTTGATCAAGTGGAGGAGACTACTTTGCTACGTTATGTGCAAAAATCGGATTTTCGTCGAGATATAATCAAAGGTTCCATGCGCGCACAAAGACGTAAAACCGTTATTTGGAAACTGGTTCAAGCAAATGCCCATTCCCCCCTTTTTTTGGACAGAATAGACAAAACGTTTTATTTTTCTTTTAATATTTACGCACTGATGAAAGTAATTTTTAGAAATTGGATGTGGAAAAATAAAGACCAAAAACTTTCTGATTATACACACAAAAAGACAAAAATAGAAAAATATAAAATAAACGAAAAAGCACGTAGAGAAATAGCAGAAACCTGGGAAAACATGTCATTTGGTCAAGCCCTAAGAGGTTATGTATTAGTAACCCAATCGATTCTTAGAAAATATATTATATTACCTTCATTGATAATAGCTAAAAATATTGTCCGCATACTATTATTCCAATTTCCCGAGTGGTCCGAGGATTTAAAAGATTGGAATCAGGAAATGCATGTTAAATGCACCTACGGTGGTGTTCAATTATCCGAAACAGAATTTCCGAAAAACTGGTTAACGGACGGTATGCAGATAAAGATCCTATTCCCTTTTCGCCTGAAACCCTGGCATAGATCTAAGATCCAATCCCCCCATAAAGATGCAATAAACAAAAAAAGTGGACAAGAAAATGATTTTTGTTTTTTAACAATTTGGGGAACGCAAACCGACCGTCCTTTTGGTTCTCCCCGAAAACAACGTTCGTTTTTTGAACCCATTTTTAAAGAACTCAAAAAAAAAGTTAGAAAATGGAAAACTAAGTCTTTTCTCGTTTTAAGAGTTTTAAAAGAACGAACAAAATTGCTTCGAAAGGTCGCAAAAGAAACAAAAAAATGGGTCATCAAAAGGATTCCATTTCGAAAAGGAAGAATAAAAGAACTTTACAAAAAAAACTTCTTTAGATTGAGAGAAATAGATGAATTGGGCGCAACTAAAAACAATTCGATAATCAGTAATCAGATGATTCACGAATCGTCTATTGAAATTCCATCTACGGATTGGACAAATTTCTCACTGACAGAACAAAAACTGAAAGATCTGTCTAATAGAACAAGCATAATCAGAAATCAAATAGATAAAATTACAAAAGAAAAAAAAAAAGGATCGCTAACTCAAGAAATAAATATTAGTTCGAACAAAACAAAGTATTGTGCTAAAATATTAGAATCATCAAAAAAAATTTGGCAGATATTAAAAAAAAGAAATACTCGATTAATCCGCAAATCCTATTTTTTTCTAAAATTTTTTATTCAAAAGATATACATAAATATTTTTCTATCTATCCTTACTATTCCAAGAATCAATCTAAAACTTTTTCTTGAATCAAAAAAAAAAAAAATTCAAATTTTTGATAAAAACGCCCACAATAATGAAGCAAATCAGGAAAATAAAACAAATAAAAATAAAATTCACTTTATTTCGACTATAAAAAAATCACTTTCTAAGATTAGTAATAAGAATTCAAAGATTTCTTGTGATTTATCGTCTTTCTCACAATCACAAGCATATGTATTTTACAAATTGTTACAAGCCCAAGTTATAAACTTTTATAATTTAAGATCCGTCCTTCAATATCATGGAACATCTCTATTTCTTAAGAATGAAATAAAAGATTTTTTTGAAAAACAAGGAATATTTAATTACGAATTAAGACATAAACCTTTTTGGAATTTTGGAATAAATCAATGGAAAAACTGGTTAAGCGGTCATTATCAATATGATTTATCTCCGATTAGATGGGTTAGGTTAGTACCACAAGAATGGCGAACTAGAATCAATCAACACTGTATGGCTCAAAATAAGGATTTAACTAAAATGGATTTATATGAAAAAAAGAGATTAACTCATTGCGAAAAACTAAATTTTTTTGAAGCAGACCCATTACAGAATCAAAATTCTAATTTAAAAAAACACTCTAGATATGATCTTTTATCATATAAATCGATTAATTATGAAGATAAGAAAGACTCGTATATTGATAGATCACTAGTCCAAGTAAATAATAAAGAAGAATTTTTTTCTAATTACAATAGAAAGAAAGGAAAATTTTTTGCTATGTTGGGAGGTATCCCTATCAATAATTATCTAAGAGAAGATGATATTATGGATATGGAGAAAATTTCGGATAGAAAATATGTTGAGTGGAGAATTCTCCATTTTTTCAAGGTCGATATTGAATCCGGGGTTGATTGGATGGGAATGAATGAAGAAATACTAAGTCGTCCTCTATCAAACTCAAACCCGGAGCCTTGGTTCTTCCCAGAATTGGGGCTACTTTGCAATGCATATAGAATCAAACCCTGGATCATACCAATCAAATTACTGCTTTTCCATTTTAATGCAAATGAAAATGGTAAGAAAAATATAACTGAAAAAAAAAAGGCAAATCTTTTTATATCCTTGAATAAAAAAAAATATCTTGACCTTGTGAATCAAAGTCAAAAAGAAAAAGAACCCGCAGGCCAGGGGAATCCGAGATTAGATGCACAAAAGCAAGTAAGTCTTGGATCAGTAGCAGAGCTTGATGACTTCTTAAAAAAAAAATTGTGTTTTCAGTTGAGATGGGATGATTCTTTAAATCAAAAAGTAATCACTAATATCAACATATATTCTCTCCTGAGTCGACTGATAAATCCTAAAAAAATTGTTATCTCCTCTATTCAAAAGGGAGAAATCCATCTGAATATTTTAATACTTCAGAAGGATTTAACTCTTACCGAATTGATGGAAAAGGGAATGTTGATTATCGAACCCCTTAGTCTGCCTGTAAAAAATGATGGACAATTTTTTATATATCAAACCGTAGGTATTTCATTGGTTCATAAGAATAAGCGCAAAATTCCTAAAAGATACCGAGAGAAGGGATATGTTGATAAGAAAAATTTTGATGAATTCATTGCAAGACATCAAAAAATGACTGGAACTAGAAACAAAAATCATTATGATTTGCTTGTTCCTGAAAATATTTTATTCCCTAAACGTCGTAGAGAATTGAGAACTCTAATTTGTTTCAATTCAAAGAATCGAAATAGTATGCATAGAAATCCAGTATTTTTTAATAACGTAAAAAACGGCGGTCACGCTTTGGATAAAAGCAAAGATCTCGCTAGAGAGAAAAAGAAACTAATTAAATTAAAGTTCTTTATTTGGCCCAATTATCGATTAGAAGATTTAATTTGTATGAATCGCTATTGGTTTAATACCAATAATGGCAGTCGTTTCAGTATGGTAAGGATACATATGTATCCACGATTGCAAATTCGTTAATAGTACGTCTATCATGTCCCATGTTTGGGATATGAAAACAAAGAAATGGACACATGTCTTGTCTTATATTCAAGTCTAATACTAATTTAATGATATACATATCAATTAGATCCATAAATGAATTAACAAAATCTTTTTTTTTTTAGGTCTAACTTTTTCTCTTTTGGATAAATATACCATCCTTTTGGATCCCTAATCAACTTGAAAATTGGATTTATTATTGATTTTATGATTTTCTAGGAAGTTCATAACGAACTTAAGATTTTTGTGTATATCAAATTCAAGTAACTAGCATTATTATTATTGATCAGTAAAATTCATATTAAATTAAAAAAAGGGGGGGGGGTTCTTTTATGGTAAAAAATTCATTCATCTCAGTTATTTTTCAAGAAAAAAAAGAAGAAAACTGCGGATCGGTTGAATTTCAAGTATTCCGTTTCACCAATAAGATACGAAGACTTACTTCACATTTAGAATTGCACAGAAAAGACTATTTATCTCAAAGGGGTCTACGGAAAATTCTGGAAAAACGCCAACGTCTGCTAGTTTATTTGTCAAAGAAAAATAGAGTACGTTATAAAGAATTAATTAGTCAGTTGAATATTCGGGAGTCCAAAAATCGTTAATTTGAAAAACAATTTTGAATTTTTTGATTTTGAATCTTGATGAACTTCTTGTCGTTTTCAACAATTCATGTAAGAATGAATATAGGAAAAACCTATGAGCATACTAGCTACAGAAAAAGACTTTATGATAGTCAATATGGGACCTCACCACCCATCAATGCACGGTGTTCTTCGTCTCATCGTTACTCTAGATGGTGAGGATGTTATTGACTGTGAACCTGTATTGGGTTATTTACACAGAGGGATGGAAAAAATTGCAGAAAACCGAACAATTATACAATATATGCCTTATGTAACCCGTTGGGATTATTTAGCTACTATGTTCACAGAAGCAATAACTGTAAATGGACCAGAACTCTTGGGAAATATTCAAGTACCTAAAAGGGCTAGCTATATCAGAGTAATTATGTTGGAATTGAGTCGTATAGCTTCTCATCTGTTGTGGCTTGGCCCTTTTATGGCAGATATTGGTGCACAGACTCCTTTCTTCTATATTTTCAGAGAAAGAGAATTAGTATATGATCTATTCGAAGCTGCCACCGGTATGAGAATGATGCATAATTATTTTCGTATCGGAGGAATAGCGACTGATTTACCTCATGGTTGGATAGATAAATGTTTGGATTTCTGCGATTATTTTTTAACCGGGGTTGTTGAATATCAAAAACTTATTACGCGAAACCCTATTTTTTTAGAACGAGTTGAAGGAGTAGGCATTGTTGGTGGAGAAGAAGGAATAAATTGGGGTTTATCGGGACCAATGCTACGAGCGTCTGGAATAGAATGGGATCTTCGTAAAGTTGATCATTATGAGTGTTATGGCGAATTTGATTGGGAAGTCCAGTGGCAAAAAGAAGGAGATTCATTAGCTCGATATTTAGTCCGAATCGGTGAAATGACGGAATCCATAAAAATTATTCAACAGGCTTTGGAAGGAATTCCGGGGGGACCCTATGAGAATTTAGAAATCCGGTACTTTGAGAGAGAAAGCGATCCAGAACGGAATGATTTTGAAGATCGATTCATTAGTAAAAAACCTTCTCCTACTTTTGAATTGCCGAAACAAGAACTTTATGTAAGAGTCGAAGCCCCAAAAGGAGAATTGGGAATTTTTATGATAGGAGATCAAAGTGGTTTTCCTTGGAGATGGAAAATTCGCCCACCGGGTTTTATCAATTTGCAAATTCTTCCTCAATTAGTTAAAAGAAGTAAATTGGCTGATATTATGACGATATTAGGTAGTATAGATATCATTATGGGGGAAGTTGATCGTTGAAATGATAATTGATACAACAGAAGTACAAGATATCAATTCTTTTTCAAAATTAGAATCCTTACAAGAGGTCTCCGGGATCATATGGATGCTTGTCCCTATTTTTACTCCTGTATTGGGAATCACAATAGGCGTACTAGTAATTGTGTGGTTAGAAAGAGAAATATCCGCAGGAATACAACAACGTATTGGGCCTGAATACGCCAGCCCTTTGGGAATTCTTCAAGCTTTAGCAGACGGGACAAAACTACTTTTCAAAGAGAATCTTCTTCCATCTAGAGGAAATACTCGTTTATTCAGTATTGGACCATCTATAGCAGTCATAGTAATTCTACTAAGTTATTCAGTAATTCCTTTTAGTTATAACCTTGTTTTAGCTGACCTGAATATCGGTATTTTTTTATGGATTGCCATTTCAAGTATTGCTCCTATTGGACTTCTTATGTCCGGATATGGATCAAATAATAAATATTCCTTTTTAGGTGGTCTGCGAGCTGCTGCTCAATCGATTAGTTATGAAATACCATTAACTTTATGTGTTTTATCAATATCTCTACGTGCGGTTCGCTAAAACCTAAGCTTTTCTTTTTCGCTCTAGAAAAAAAAGAAATTGAAAAGATATCTTGATTTTTTTATTCATTTATTTATTCTTTCGGTTAATAAAAGAAATTAGATAGTTATATATGAGTGAAAGAAAACAACTTCGAAATTCGCAGTAAAAGTGGATTGAGTCTCATTTCCTATGTACAAGGGGTAAGGGGAAGTAAACAAAAGTGGAAGAAGCGCTTTACCCCAAGATTGGTTGATTGGTCATCTTAGCTTGAAGCGGGCTCAAAAGATCAACCGTATGGCATTTTCACTGGGGGTTCTATGTATTACAATACATAGATTCCAAAACGGGGGATTGAAAAAAAAAAATGGGTGGATAGTAAGGAACACCAAAATACACACAACGGATTAGTAATGGAGATTATGTAAATTATCTAAAAGGATACTTCTGCATAACATAAACAGAATACTAATTGGGGCTTTAAGTTGGTAGAAATGATCAGGCAGTACTCCCCACAATTCCGATCCAGAGTATGCTCCTATCCACTAATTAAAGAAATGACTATCAGGAACGAAATAATCCTTTACTTTTTTTAAGCCCCCCTTTTTCTCCGAAAGAAGAAGAGGAACAAAAAAAGTAGAACAAATAGAATTACAATATAAAAATAAAGGGATCCTTTTATTCTTTCTTTCATATATTCATAGAAATCAAATCATTCATGAACTAATGGAATGTCTAATTCTTTTTCGGAATCAAAATAAAAGGATGGATTGAAATATCTATTGATATTTCTACAAGGAGTATTTTATTGAAGGGTTGATTAAGTTATTACTCAACACAGAAAAATTGAAATTATTAAAGGATGAGATTAATTCAGAAATCCTCTTTTTTTTATCCTTATAGCAGACAGAATTCCATTGGTATAATTGGGGCCCGTCCGCTAGATTTTCATTTTGACTCTATCTATCCTATAACCATATCAAGATAACTAATACTGGCCCGGTCCTTACATTTATTTGTGGCCCTTAGGAGCCGTATGAGGTAAAAATCTCATGTACGGTTTTGTAATAGCGATGGGAACAGTAATGTTCTCACCGACTATCATTATCTAACAGTTCAAGTACAGTTGATATAGTTGGGGCGCAAGCAAAATATGGGGTTTGGGGGTGGAATTTGTGGCGTCAACCTATAGGGTTTATCGTTTTTCTAATTTCTTCCCTAGCAGAATGCGAGAGATTACCTTTTGATTTACCAGAAGCAGAAGAAGAATTAGTAGCAGGTTATCAAACCGAATATTCAGGAATAAAATTTGGTTTATTTTACGTTGCTTCCTATCTAAATCTATTAGTTTCCTCATTATTTGTAACAGTTCTTTACTTGGGCGGTTGGAATCTTTCCATTCCATATATATTTGTTCCTGAGCTATTTGAAATAAATAAAGCGGATGGAATCTTTGGAACGACAATTGGTATCTTTATTACATTAGCTAAAACTTATTTGTTCTTGTTCATTCCTATTACAACAAGATGGACTTTACCTAGACTAAGAATGGACCAACTATTAAATCTTGGCTGGAAATTTCTTTTACCTATTTCTCTCGGTAATCTATTATTAACAACTTCTTCCCAACTCCTTTCCCTGTAAAGAAAAAGAGAATACGATATTTGCCACTTGTCTCAAACAAGAGAAAGAAAGAAACTCAAATTATTCAGAGATATTCACGATATGTTCCCTATGGTAACTGGATTCATGAATTATGGTCAACAAACAATACGAGCTGCAAGGTACATTGGTCAAAGTTTCATGATTACCTTATCCCAAGCAAATCGTTTACCTGTAACTATTCAATATCCTTATGAAAAATTAATCACATCGGAGCGTTTTCGCGGTCGAATCCATTTTGAATTTGATAAATGTATTGCTTGTGAAGTATGTGTTCGCGTCTGTCCTATAGATCTACCTGTTGTTGATTGGAAATTGGAAACAGATATTCGAAAGAAACGATTGCTTAATTACAGTATTGATTTTGGAATTTGTATTTTTTGTGGTAACTGCGTTGAGTATTGTCCAACAAATTGTTTATCAATGACTGAAGAATATGAACTTGCTACTTACGACCGTCATGAATTGAATTATAATCAAATTGCTTTAGGTCGTTTACCAATGTCAGTAATTGACGATTTTACAATTCGAACAGTTTTGAATTCGCCGCAAAGAAAAAATGGGTAAACCTCTTAATTTCCATTTCGAATAAAGAAAAGAACGAAATTGATCCAATAGCTGTACCCGCATCAATTCCCACTTAGTAGATTAGAATTTAATTCAATTGGGAATGTCTCATAAAAAAAATTTTCCTGGTCGGTTCAATAAGGTCATGAAAAACATTTCGATTTATTTATTTCTTATTTTAATATAATGGATTTGCCTGGACCAATACATGATTTTCTTTTAGTTTTTCTGGGATCGGGTCTTATATTAGGAGGTCTGGGAGTGGTATTACTTACCAACCCAATTTATTCGGCTTTTTCCTTGGGATTGGTTCTTGTTTGTATATCCTTATTCTATATTCTATCAAATTCCCATTTTGTAGCTGCCGCACAGCTCCTTATTTACGTGGGAGCTGTAAATGTTTTAATCATATTTGCTGTAATGTTCATGAATGGTTCAGACTATTCCAACAATTTTCGTTTTAATCTTTGGACTATTGGTGATGGGGTTACTTCCCTGGTTTGTACAAGTATTTTTTTTTCGCTAATCACTACTATTCTAGATACGTCATGGTACGGGATTATTTGGACTACACGATCCAACCAGATTATAGAACAAGATTTGATAAGTAATAGTCAACAAATTGGAATTCATTTATCAACAGATTTTTTTCTTCCATTTGAACTCGTTTCAATAATTCTTTTAGTTGCTTTGATAGGTGCAATTGCCGTGGCTCGTCAGTAAAAAATCTTTATAACTAGCAACAGCAATCCAAATTCAACCTTTTTCTGTCTTATCACATCTTTTTCGCTTCAATTCTAGTTGAATAGTATTCATGTTTGAATAGTATTCATGTATAAATAGAAAATCAAAATAGAAATTTTTTTATTCGATCTACTATCAATATATTCTTTTGTTCCGTACTTGTTATATTCTAAGCAATCGAATCACTTGAATTATTGTTCATATTGAAATGAATCGAAATTGGTACGGAGTTGGTCAATGATGCTCGAGCATGTACTTGTTTTGAGTGCCTATTTATTTTCGATCGGTATCTATGGATTGATCACGAGCCGAAATATGGTTCGGGCCCTGATGTGTCTTGAACTTATACTAAATGCGGTTAATATAAATTTCGTAACATTCTCTGATTTTTTTGATAGTCGACAATTAAAAGGAGATATTTTCTCAATTTTTGTTATAGCTATTGCAGCCGCTGAAGCAGCTATTGGATCAGCTATTGTTTCCTCAATTTATCGTAACAGAAAATCGACTCGTATCAATCAATCGACTTTGTTGAATAAGTAGTATTTAGAATAATAGCCATCAATTCCACTTAGCATATATAATATGTCGTAACCTCGATCATGTTTGTAAAACCGGAAGAAATCAAAGTATCCTTGTTCGCTCTTAGGAGTTGATCCAGAAGTGGATTAATTAGAAAAATTCTGGTAAATCATTGATTCATCTGGTGTTTAAATATATGATGTTTCCAAATTGACTAGATCGAAAATTTAATAGTTCAAAAATTGATAGATCCAATGTCACATTCAGTAAAGATTTATGATACATGTATAGGGTGTACTCAATGTGTCCGAGCTTGCCCCACAGATGTATTAGAAATGATACCTTGGGACGGATGTAAAGCAAAGCAAATTGCTTCGGCTCCAAGAACAGAGGACTGTGTTGGTTGTAAGCGATGTGAATCCGCCTGTCCAACGGATTTCTTGAGTGTTCGAGTTTATTTATGGCATGAAACAACTCGAAGCATGGGTCTAGCTTATTGATATTGATACGTTCCCGAAAACCCCACTTGAATACATTTTGAATACAGTTTCTTTTTTTTACCGATTACCCACAAAACCCCGTACTCGAAAAAGAAAAACCAAATAAGAATATATTCTCTTTTCGAGCACGGGTTTTTATGGTCCAAGTGTATCTTGTCTTTACCACGAATTATTTTCCTTGGTTAACAATAATTGTAGTTTTTCCAATCGCCGCGGCTTCTTTAATTTTCTTTCTCCCTCATAGAGGAAATAAGGTGACGAGGGGGTATACCATATATATATGTGTCTTAGAATTCCTTCTAACGGCCTATGCATTCTGTTATCATTTCCGATTGGACGATCCATTAATCCAGCTGGCAGAGGATTATAAATGGATCAACTTTTTTGATTTTGACTGGCGATTGGGAATAGATGGACTTTCCCTAGGACCTATTTTACTGACGGGATTTATTACCACTTTAGCTACTTTAGCGGCTCGGCCAGTTACTCGGAATTCCAGACTATTCCATTTCCTGATGTTAGCGATGTACAGTGGCCAAATAGGACCATTTTGTTCTCGGGACCTTTTACTTTTTTTCATCATGTGGGAGTTAGAATTAATTCCCGTTTATCTACTTCTATCCGTGTGGGGTGGAAAGAAACGTCTTTATTCAGCTACAAAGTTTATTTTGTACACTGCAGGAGGTTCCGTTTTTCTATTAATAGGTGTTTTGGGTATCGGTTTATATGGTTCCAATGAACCAACATTAAATTTGGAAACATTGGCTAATCAATCGTATCCCGTGGCACTGGAAATAATATTCTATATTGGATTTCTTATTGCTTTTGCTGTCAAATCACCGATTATACCCTTCCATACATGGTTACCAGACACCCACGGAGAGGCGCATTACAGTACTTGTATGCTTTTAGCCGGAATCTTATTAAAAATGGGGGCATATGGGTTGGTTCGGATCAATATGGAACTATTACCGCGCGCTCATTCTATATTTTCTCCCTGGTTCATGATAGTAGGTACAATGCAAATAATTTATGCAGCTTCAGCATCTCCTGGCCAACGGAATTTAAAAAAAAGAATAGCTTATTCCTCCGTATCTCATATGGGTTTCATAATTATAGGAATCGGCTCGCTAACCGATACAGGACTTAACGGAGCCATTTTACAAATAATTTCTCATGGGTTTATTAGTGCTGCACTTTTTTTCTTGGCCGGAACGAGTTATGATAGAATACGTCTTGCTTATCTCGACGAAATGGGCGGGCTGGCTATCCCAATTCCAAAGATATTCACGCTATTCAGTATCTTATCGATGGCTTCCCTTGCATTGCCGGGCATGAGTGGTTTTGTTGCGGAATTGATAATATTTTTGGGAATAATTACCAGCCAAAAATTTTTGTTAATGCCAAAAATCCTAATCACTTTTGTAATGGCAATTGGAATGATATTAACTCCTATTTATTCATTATCTATGTCACGGCAAATGTTCTATGGGTACAAGCTATTTAATGCTCCAAACTCTTATTTTTTTGATTCTGGACCACGGGAGTTATTTGTTTTGATCTCTATTCTTCTACCCGTAATAGGTATTGGTATTTATCCGGATTTCGTTCTCTCACTATCAGTGGACAAGGTCGAAGCTATTATATCTAATTTTTTTTATAGATAGTTTTCATGAATAAAACAAAAAAAAAAAATGAAAAAGCAATTCCATGATTTATAAAATAGTTCGTTGTCCAATGAAAAAAGAAGTCTTTTTTCTTCTCTTAAGTTTAAGTTAAATAAAAAAAAAAGGAAGTAAAAAAAAAATTGAATTTTAATTGTGACCAGACGCCTTTGGCCTTTGTAAGAACCTTTTGAATCAAACGGTGTGGTGATTCAAAAGGTTCTCGGCGTCTTATACTAAGGTTCGTTTCGCTGTCCTATATTTGTATTCATCAAGCCCTTTCTTCTTCAATTCAAGTAGATGTTAATTAAATGAACCATAACTATGTAATCCTATTCCTAATAGATTGACCCCGAAATAGCATATCCAAATTATAAGAAAGCCCAGAGAAGCCACAATTGCGGAATTTACACCTTCCAAATTTGTATTTTTTCGAGTATGTAAATAAATCCCGAATATAGTCCAAGTAATAAATGCCCAAGTTTCCTTGGGATCCCAATTCCAATATGATCCCCATGCTTCATTAGCCCATACTGCTCCCGAAAGAATACCTATAGTTAAAAAGATAAATCCTAAACTAATAATACGATAACTCCAACGATCCAATTGTTGAATCACTTGATACCTGTAAAAATTTCTAGCAGAAGGAAAATAAGTATTTAGTAAAAGATTACTTTTTTTATTCATGTATTGGATTTCGCCGAAGCAAAATGACTCATTTCCATTTAAAAAATTATTGCTTTTCCCAAAAATCCTTATAACTTTTCGAAATGTAATGACTAGTAGAGCTGTGGATAATAATGATCCACATAAAAGAGCTGCATAGCCTAATACCATCATACTTACGTGCATCATTAACCACTGGACTTGAAGAGCGGGTACTAATATGCCGGATTGATGCAGTTTGGTTAAAAAACCCGAAGTAGCAAAGCCTTGGGTAAAAATAGCACTTGGCGCGGTTATAGTGCTTAAATTATTTTTAGGATTTTTAAAATAGAAAATCCTATGAATAATGGAGAAACTCCATGAAAGAAAGATTAATGATTCATATAAATCACTTAATGGGAAATGCCTCGAATAAATCCAACGGGTGATTAATAATCCTGTTAGACAGAAAACAGTAGCTATCATCCCCTTTTCTGATGAATCATATAGTCCTTTGATTTCATCGACTAATAAGGTTATCAAATGAATTGTAATTCCAATTGAAACGGCCGAAAAGGATATATGAGTTAATATATGCTCTAAAGTTGAAAATATCATAAATAAAAAAAAAAATTAAAAGCGAGAATCCCTTAAGTATACAGAATGGGAATCATAAATTAAATTACTTGGCGGGCTTTTTGTATATCTTTTCGAAGATGCTATGCCGCCACTCGGACTCGAACCGAGATGCTCTAGCACTGCTTCCTAAGAGCAGCGTGTCTACCGATTTCACCATAGCGGCTTGCTAAAAATAATAATAACCTATTTTTACCCAATCGTCGAGATTGAAAGACTCAATTTCAATGAAATCATTTTTATTTTTAGGAAGCATTCAAATTGATGAATAAAAAGTCATTTAAATAGAGATTCAAAGATTCCCTTTTTTGCCGTCTTATTTAGTTATTTAAGATTTCAGTTGTAACGGTTGTAACTAAATAATTCTAACTTCAATCCAGGGAAAAACTAAAACAAAATGCTCTTTCCTTTTTTTTTTTCATTTTTTATAACTTTTGTATTGTTGTAATTGTTAGGTTTTTTTTTTTCAGTATTAATTTGTGCTAGGATTTATCAAACCAATTAGGTTTTGGGTTGGACCATATTATATAAAAAATTTTTGATTTCTATCGTAATTGTACTCGACTTCGAAAAATTTTTTATAAATTCGAATTCTAAAGATATATTGATTGATCCTTCCTTTCAAACATAGGATTTTTTTTGAATCACTTAAAATTTTCACACTATTCGTATACAATATCTGCCTAAATGGGAAAGGGTGCTTTTCGCAATTGGAATGCAAGTACGAGATATGGGGTATATATAGTGATATAGTAATTCAGAAAAATAATCATTCAGAAAGTTACAAAAAAGTTTTATACTTAATCAATTAGTTTCAAATCAATTAGTTTTAACAACCCATTGATTTTTCCTAACGTTGGTTTTGCCTAAAGATTTTATATCTCCTCTTTTATAGTCTAAATAGAAATAGAAAAGTATAAATAGAAAAAAAATTATTATTGTGTTATTTAGAAGTGGTTGGGGTGATGGGGAAAATAAGAATCCCCATCTTGGGACTAAAAAAAATATTCAAATAAAAAGAAAGGTGAAACTTTTTAGTTTGTCTTGATTCTGTTTTCAAATAAAAAAAAAAGTACCATTTTTTCGAATTCAGTAAACAAATCAATTGGTTCAAAACACTAGGGAATGGAAATCGTTACTTACTTTTTTTTAGTTCGATTTTCCTATTCTATATTATAGAGTATAAATTCTAAACGAAATTAACTCATTTTTCCAGTCAGGCTGAGTCGGATTATTCCAGCGTTTTCTTAT